AATGGGAAACCCTTCTACTGTTCCATGAATCCGATTTTCATTTCATCCGGGAAAAGCCATTTTTTTCTAAAGAATGTCTTTGTCATTTGATCCAATAGCCTTCTGTTAGATAGGAACAGATTTGATAAATACTGATAACTCTCAGATGGAGTATTAGAACGGAAAAATCCATTAGATTTAGATAATGAACGCTTGGTTATAAGCCATCTCTGGCGATCAAGCAAGAGTTCGTAGTGCTTGTCTTGCTTCTTCTTGGTCCACCAGCGTTGACGTGGGCGTTTAGGGGCATCCCTCTTTGTTTTGGGATTAAGAAGACGAAGAAGCTCCTTTGAAATCTCTGTAGCTTCCTCTGGATATGACAACACTTCGACAAAGGGCGTATCTTTGTATAGGAAAGAGAGTGGATCTCCAGGGACCCACATGAATTGGCTTATTCGAAAACATCCTTCTTCTTCGGAAAATCCATCTCGTGCCTGGGGCTGCTGGGTTTCACTCCGGAAGAACTCCGAATCATTCTCTTGAAGCTCATCCTCTTCCTCTTCCTCTTCCTCTTCCTCTTCCTCTTCCTCGTGAAGCTCATCCTCTTCCTCTTTCGGCTCTTCCTCTTCCTCGTCAAGCTCATCCTCTTCCTCGTCAAGCTCTTCGTCTTCCTCTTCAAGCAGCTCATCCTCTTGTTGAGCTTCAAGCAGCACATCCTCTTCGTCATCCGCTTCTCCCTCTTCTTCCACTCCCCACACTGCAACCTCAGTCTCTAGAGCGTCTTCTGGAAGCTCATCCTCTTCCTCTGGAATCTCTTCCGCTGGAATCTCAGCCTCACAATCCAATAGAAAGTCCCAAGGGTGCCATATTCTAGGAGACCAAACTAGTTCACTGAATAAATCCTCCAACATCTTTTGCGGGGCGAAGACGTCCTCGTCGTCGTCGTCGTCTTCTTCCAACTCCGATTCGTATTTTTGATGTTGATAGATAAGTCTCTGAATATCTAAGGGATTCCTTGGTTTGGGCCGAAGAAGCAATGTCACTCGATCATTATCAAACTGACTGGAATCTTTTTCTGTCCCTTCTACTTCCTCTTCTGTCCCTTCTACTTCCTCTTCTGTCCCTTCTACTTCCTCTTCTGTCCCTTCTACTTCCTCTTCTGTCCCTTCTACTTCCTCTTCTGTCCCTTCTACTTCCTCTTCTGTCCCTTCTACTTCCTCTTCTGTCCCTTCTACTTCCTCATCTTCTGTCCCTTCTACTTCCTCTTCTGTCCCTTCTACTTCCTCTTCTGTCCCTTCTACTTCCTCTTCTGTCCCTTCTACTTCCTCTTCTGTCCCTTCTACTTCCTCTTCTGTCCCTTCTACTTCCTCATCTTCTGTCCCTTCTACTTCCTCTTCTGTCCCTTCTACTTCCTCTTCTGTCCCTTCTACTTCCTCTTCTGTCCCTTCTACTTCCTCTTCTGTCCCTTCTACTTCCTCTTCTGTCGGCGAGGATCCCACCAGAGCGCCTTCTAACTCTAATAGGCCATGAACTATATCAGATAGGCCATGAACTAGATCAGAATCGTTCTCAACGAGTCCATAAGAAGTGATCAAATTTTGTTCATCGGGTCCGGGGGGAGACAAAAGGTCTTGAGCGATCGATCCGGCAGAACAAGTCAAAAGATAAAGAAGTATCGTTAATTTCTTCATGCTCGTTCCAAGTTCGAAGTACCATTTGTACAAAGAAGAATCCCCTGCTTCACATAAGTTCTTCTTGATATAGATAGATATAGGATCTATGGAGCAATTCCTTAGAAGTACAGTGTGTGCAAAAGCCCTTCCTACCTGATAGAAAAGGGTCCCATGCTCCTTAGCCGGGCTTAGGTTTCTGTCGGCTTCCAAATCCCAAGTTTTTCTATGAAGAGCATATCTAATTGTAGTAGTGTCTATAATTGATTTCTTCTGTGTAATACTAATCGATAGGGCCTCGTTGGTAAGTGCTACAAGATCTGGTACACTGGGACCCAAGATTGTGGACTCGAATTCATTAGTATTAGTATGAGTATGGAACATTTTATTTTCCAAGTGAAATCCCCTAGTATATGAAAGGGTGAAAAGGCACTGTTGTTGTTGTGGAACAAGAAGCCTTCGTGTCTTAATGCATGTACTTAATCCATCCGGACCTATTAGAGAGGGATCCACTTTTTGGGGAATATGAGTCGAAGCAATAACAAGAATCTCATTTTTAGTGGAACGTCTTCCACAATCCCTGGAGAGATGGTTCACTAATAGACCGAGGGATAAGTAATCCGACTCTTTCGCATCCAGATGATGAATGTTTGGAATCCATAGTATGCAAGGAGACATTGCTTTTGCTAATTCGAATTGAAGGGTGATATAAAATTCGTCTATTTCATCGTCCAGCAACTGATACACAAGTGGCACATTCGTCTTAGTTAGCCACTCCGTCATCTCGCTATCAACAAAATCTTCCATATCACCAGGCTCATAATCGTCACTGTCAGCAGGCTCAGAATCATAATCGTCACTGTCACGATCCTCATAATCGTCACTGTCATTGTCCAAAAAATCAAAAAAACTGGCCCCGTAATCGTTCGCCTCCTCCGCATCGTCACCATACTCATCATAAACGCCACTCTCGTGAATATCAAAACCTTGAGGCGTCCAGTTCTTCAGGAACTTGTTCAGAACTACTGTAATGAGAGGAACATAGGAGTTTGTCGCTAGGGATTTGACCAAATAGGATCGTCCACTTCCTATAGAACCTATCACTAAAGTAGCCCTAGAGGGGTGTAGGGGTAAGCGGAGCGAAAAGGTTTTTCCATGAGATGGGAAATGAGAACGATTATCCCCGCACGGTGAATAAGTGATTGTCTGATAATGAGCAAGGAATATCCGTCTTTCTGCTAAACAGGATGTATTGCACTCATAATTCATTAGACCCTTTTTATGAATGTCAACTAAGTGTCGTAAGTAAAATGCTCCCGGTTCTTCACTCATTTGAGAGGCAGAGTCATTGTTTGATAAATGATCACTATGAGTCAAACTCAATAGAATTTGATCAATCCTTTTTTCTCTCGTGAAGTTGCAAAACGGAACCAAGAATTCTCTTTCTTTATCCTCAATCGCATCACAGTTCGAGATCCAGGATTCTATTTTATCGTCAATCAAACAACAAGGACCGTTCACATTTTCTATTATTTGATCATAACGATAACGTTGACCAGAACAGAGAGAAGAGAAATCCCCTAGCTCTGTTATCAATGAATAGAGCTCTTTACTTGTATGACTTAGATGTCTCGTATTTTTCAAAAAAGCGATTCGATCGATGGGATTTGGTGTGATATCGAGGAGCTCGAAGAGATGGATAAGAAAAGATTTGCGTCCACCACCCCATCGTAGATAATTTACTAATTTTTCCCGAGCAGCTAGAAAGAGCTTCTTTAAAGAACGAGGTGCGGGGTACATATCCAGAAGTTCTCGCAACTCCACGATGTATGATGGAATCATCAAAGATTGGGCCCTTGCGAAATCTCTCTGTAACTCACTAAAGGCTCGGGAAAAAAAGATAAGGTGTGAAAAAAGGAGATATCCAGCAACAAGAAGAAGGAAAAGGATTGAATAGAGGAACTCCCCAAGATTTGGCCATCTCAGATCTGTCATCGATGGTGACTCATTATTTCGATGAATACTTTCTGCAGACAGAAGAAGCTTATGGAAACACTTATTCGAAATCGCACTTATCCAATTCCATTGTAAAAGACACAATTTTTTCTGAAGAATTCGCCATGATATTCCGCATGGATCAGATATAGCATACCAAATGGATACAAATTTTGGACTGCTCCTTAGTAGCGGCATTACGGATGATCCCAAAGTATCTAAAAAGATCAACTTTAGCAAATTGTACCCTGTCGAGGTAAGGCTAAATGGCATAACATATGTTTTGAATAGATTCCAGTTTGAGAGAATTAAAGAAACCCTATCTCCTTGCAAGGCTCTATCCCTCTCCACTTTCTCAACCCATTGCTTTAGATAAAGACTCTGTTTTTTCTCTTTCCTCTTTTCGGGTTTTTTCTCTTTCCTCTTTTCGGGTTTTTTCTCTTTCCTCTTTTCGGGTTTTTTCTCTTTCCTCTTTTCGGGTTTTTTCTCTTTCCTCTTTTCGGGTTTTTTCTCTTTCCTCTTTTCGGGTTTTTTCTCTTTCCTCTTTTCGGGTTTTTTCTTTTTCCTCTTTTCGGATGAGAAACATTTCTCAGAATAAATCAAACCCATGTTTGAATTGAAATTGAGATACTGATACAAGTTCTTCCCTTCTGAATCAGATAGATTCATATCTGAAAGAGGTTGACAATAAGTTCTTTCAAAATTGACTCTCTGTCCCTCTGTTAGAGGTGTTCCAGAAATGTCTGCGATCGAGTAAATAGCTCTACGAACTAATGGATCAGATCGCATTGCAAGGTGCAAATATTTGTAAAAGTTATACCTTTCGTCACCACTTTGTGGAAAATCCTTGAATAGGTTAGATACCTGTGACTCGATTGATGAAATAGTATCTCTCTCCAAAAAAGCATGTTTTTTTTTGTCGCCGCACAAAGAAAATTTTGTGTTGCGAATGAACAAGATATTGAGGAATTGTCCATACGTAAAATCCAAATTCTTGATATCCACATAAAAGGGGAATCTTTTGTTACAAAAGAAGCCGAAGTCATGTGGATTATTCAAGAATCGAAGTCGATTTGCTTTATAAAAAGAAGAGATCAATGAACTTCTATGAAATGGTTTCACGGGATTCAACCAATTGTCTTGATCGTGGGATATCATTGAGAAATAGGAATCCAAAGATTTCCCGCGATTATTTCTAGTATGGAATGAGTCAATCATCCCCTCTGGTTTCTTATTGAACAATAATTTCGATTTTTGGGAAGTCTCATGATCATCCAATAAGAATGGTTTCAATTTTTTCAAATAAACGAGTTGAAGACCTATTGATTCTAAGAACTGATTGCAGAGTCGATCATTCGGACCTTTCAATTCAGAGACGCGGATCTCGGACCTCTGAATGGGGGGGGCGAAACTCACAAAGAAAAAAGGAAGTGAGTTAGACAAAAAAAGAAGTAACTTGGAGAAAACGAAAGGAAGGAACTTATACAAATCTTTTTTGTCGATAACCTCAGACCGATCACTCGAATATCGATTACGTATTGATCGATATCGATCGAAGACCACTTGAAAACGGCTCTTCTGCTCAGAAACGAAATGTTCCAAATGTTCCTGGAAATTCTTGCTCCCATTGGACCATTTGTATCTATATGCATTAGGATCCCGATTCACGGATCTCTCGGTTCGAGAAATCAAAATAAGAGGATCGGACCCTTTCTTTTGACTCTTTTTCAAATTCGATAAATGTTGGTTGATCGTATATTTCATAAAAGTTCTATGATTCAGAGTATCATTTCCTATTTGATCCCTTTGAATTCCATATTCGAAGTTGCGATCGGATCGATTCATTAAAAAGAATCGATTCAATACATTTCTTATGTACCCATGGGTGCTATATTGGATTTGAATCAGATTTCGGATCCATCTATATTGATTGACTGCCTCCACGATGTTGTTGCTAGCAAATACCACTATTTTTGGTTTTGGATCTTCCAAATCATTCCCGCAGGAGATCTGGACCCCCCTTTTTCTGATCCTTCGATAAAAAGATTCATTCTCTTGGTAAAAAACAGGAGGTAGAACCAATAAAGATTTCTTTTTCGATTCATCCCTGGCCTCAGCCAAGAATTGTTTTTGATCCAATACGGAAGAATCAATAGAAAAGGAAAATCCCTTATGATACACCAGATCCGGCTCGGTTATTGATAGAGTGAATAGATCTGCCATTTCTTGAAATCTCTCTTCTGAATCCAGTTCATCCTTCGGAACCATATCACATCCCGGATCTGATGAAATAGGATGAATTGAGACGGTCTTTTGTAAATACGCCATTGTCTTGAATAGATTCACTATTTCTTTAGTTTCCGATCGCCGGAAAGGGGCAAAAGAAACCTCTTGTTCTTTCTTCAACAATTTCTGATCCACAGTGGACCTCTCAGTAGGATTCGAGCCCAGATGAAGTTCTGACCATCCGTCAGAGAAAAAAGAAAGAATGGATCTTGTAGGATTCCCAAGAAATTCTTCGATTTCTTCCGGAGGGAGATGATTATTCATCTCCTTCTCACCTTCCGTGAATAGCCGGGACTTTGAGGAAGATCCAGAAAGGCCTTTAGAGAATCGGTCTGATTCTATCTCTGTTCGTTCCGTTTGAAGAAAGGAAGGATCCAAAAGACTCGATCTTTCTTTTCGTTGTTGAATCTCTCTTTGATTGATCAATGTGTGATATTCCGAATCCTCCGTGCCAATGGAATCGAAATGATCTCTGGATTGATCAGAAGATCCTTTCAGTTGGCTAGAATCCCTCCTTTTTCCGATCCAGTTCCTCCACTTAGTTATTGGGAGAACCCGAGTACTCTCTTTCGGATCCAGGAAACAACTCTCAGGGAGCCTTTTTCCTTTTGGAAGATGCAGGAGCGAAACAATCAACCTATTGATATTGGAAGACATAAAAGATTCTTCCAATGTCTCATTTCTGGGCCCAGCGAAATTCGTAGGTATAGGAAGAAGCCCTGTCAAATAGAGATTTTTTCTTTCGATCATATTTCGATTGTTAGTACGATATATAAGGACCGCTACCAAAAATAGTACTACACCTGTTGAACCCTGTGAACGCAGGACACTCCAAATTCGGGGGTCCAAGAGTTTTAGAAAACGTTCTTGGTGGACAAAAATGTGAATGAAAGATCCCACTGAATTGAATGGACCCCATTCCTCTAATAAATAGCGAGAATTCTTGATCTCTCTCAATATCTCTCTCAATTCAAAAACCCAGAATCTGAATGGATTCAGATTCACTCGATTACGCTGATTTCCCATGTCGAACACCTCCTATTGTTTTTTTTTGTGTTATTATGAAAATTGTCTTGATCTCTCTCAATTCAAAAACCCAGAATCTGAATGGATTCAGATTCACTCGATTACGCTGATTTCCCATGTCGAACACCTCCTATTGTTTTTTTTTGTCTATTTATGAAAATAAATTGTCTTGAATTGTATTGTTTGCTTGTCTATTTATGCTATTCTTGAATTGTATTGTTTTTTTTGTCTATTTATGCTATTCTTGATATGAAAATCAATGTGATTGGATTGTTTGTTTCTATAAGCAATGAAACGAAATGAGATTGGATTGTTGTTTCTATATGAAATGAAACGAAATGAGATTGGATTGTTGTTGATTTATCCTACAGATTTCATTTCAATTGTAATTGGGTTATTCACCATGTACGAGGATCCCCGCTAAGCATCCATGGCTGAATGGTTAAAGCGCCCAACTCATAATTGGCGAATTCGTGGGTTCAATTCCTACTGGATGCACGCCAATGGGACCCTCCAATAAGTCTATTGGAATTGGCTCTGTATC